TCCCCATAATGTCCATGAACAGTTGCTCCTGGAGTGGCCAAATAAGGCTTAGCTGATCGTATTACCACAGAGTCAACTTGAATAATTAGAACTTGACCTGATTTTAAATGCGGTCCTTTTTTTGCTATACATACATTTTGACAAAGAAACTGCCCAAGATTAACGATTGTATATGTCTCTTCACAATAATTGTAATGGAGAAAATACCAATTCAAATTGAATGGATTTAAAATGATGTTACTACATGAATAGGGATTATAAATTTGACCATTTTCATCCAGTAAATAATATTGAAGTATTTGAAAAATATTTTTTAAATTGTCCAGTTGCAAATAGTTAGTTACCAAGATCTGATTATGGGTTATTAAATAGGAAAATAAATCGAAATGATAAATTGGAAAGCCTGTTCCTAAGGGGCCTAAAGAATTCCTAATTGGAATTAGGGGGTCCTTTTTGATTGATTCTTTTATCACATGGGGAGATTTTACATCGTTGAATGGGCCTATTCGAGAACAATTGGATGATGACAAAATGATCAAAGATTGAGATTCCTTATTTCGATTCAACAATGTATGAATAGTTCCTTGATTTGGATTAAGGGATTCTTGAATCCTTGCTTTTTTATAGGAATAAATGGAAGAAAACGGATTAACATTAGCGCGATCTGATCCATTCTCAGAAATCAATCCTGAACCCGGCAGATCGTTCCTTTTTCGGGTATATGAAATAGGTGACTTCGCTAAGTCGATTCTTAGAAAATCTCTAATCAAACCATTTGTCCTTATTTCAACAAAAGAAGCACAGGCCTTTTCGATCTTTTTGTCTTGGTCCCAATTCAACATTAAACAAGTCCGAACTAATTGAATACTTTTGTCCCAAATTTCCAGAATTGGGTCGTAATAAAGGATATAATTGACAACCCGAAGTTGTAGATTATCACTTTCCTGCAAGAGATCCGCCGGGAAAAGTCTTCCTAAATTTATACCATCCGTTTTTTTATATGGGACTACAGGTTGAACCAAAACAAAATACTTTTTTTCATACCTGGAAAGTTTCATTCGTTGGATATAGAGCCAATTTTTCAATTTTTTGTATTCTTTGGAATTTTGTTTTCCCCCTCCTGGTGGTATCAATCGGAATGCCTTATTTGTCTTTCCAGGAAAATGGATATCTCCAGAAAATATTATCAGTTTAATTTTTTCTGCTTTTTTCTTCACGCGGACCAATCCGCCTACTCGACTTCTTCTATTTAAAGTGATTTGTGTATCTACCCCAATAATACTATTGTGCCGTACCATTATGGAAGAAGATTCGGCCAAAATGTGGACTTCCGCGGGAATAAAAAAAAATGGATTTACTTCCTTTTGGTATTTTGGCCAAAATACCTTGACTCCTCGATACTCAATCAAATCCTCTTCGTTGACGATTGAATTCAGTTCTCTAGTCTCATATTTAGTAAGTCCCGAGCTCTTTCTTATATATCGAGGATCATCGAAATAAGCAAGAATACTATTTCTACGGAGAATACCATTTCTGGGGATTTCAATTGCTATACCTGAAGAAGGTATTAGTTGGTTCTCGCCTTCTTGAATCGAGTCGAGTGGGATGATGACTCTATTTCTTCTCCTCTTTGCCAATAAATCAGAATTTCCCTCGAGAATGCCCGGATATCTGAGATTACAACGACCAGTACATGTCATTCGATTCAGTTCTGAATAATAAGGAATCCTATCTCCTTTTTTATTTTTACCAGAAAAATACGAACTAAAAAATTTGTGTCTCGCTTGATTATTAGTTACTGAGGGGTTAGAAATGTATCTTCGCTTAACAGAAAGAAAATAAGCGTTCATTTGATCTTGATCCTTGTGGATCGAACAGGGGCCTAGACTAGCTCTCCAGGGCTCCCCTAATAATATCCATAAATGACTTGTTTTTGGTAAGAGATGAATATTACCATATGTAAATTCAGGGGCATGGTACACATCAGTATTCCAGTGCATTTCGCCCTCTAAGTCAGAATAAATATGTTTTCGAACCTTCTCTTTCAAATTCAAAGTGGATGTTCTCGTGCGAATCTCAGCAATGACTTGTTCTGATTCTACATATTGATCGTTTTGAACTAAAAGAAAACTTTTGGGCGGAATACACACATTGTGTATAATATCTTCACTCTCAATAGTTACATACAAGTCTCTAGAACATAGAAAAGCAGGATGTCCATGACGTGTACGTGTCGGATGAACCAAATCCTCATTGAATTTGATTTTTCCATTAGAAGGGGCTCGCACATGTTCTGCAGTACCCCCTGTGAATACTCCGCCAGTATGAAAAGTTCTTAATGTTAATTGAGTGCCCGGTTCTCCAATAGATTGACCTGCAATAATACCTACAGCTTCTCCCAATTCGACCAGGTCGTCATGAGCCGGACTTCGGCCATAACATAATTGACAAATCCAAGATGTACTCCTACAAGTAAAGGGGGTTCGAATAGAGATTGGTTGTGCTCTAAAAGTTATGAATCTATTGACAAGTCCAACCCCAATATCTTGATTTCTAGTAGCAATGCATCGCGAACCTATATATATATCATCTGCTAATACACGGCCAATTAATGTTTGGATAAAAATCCTGTCCGCCATCATTCCATTTCGAGGACTTACAGAAATACCTCGAACGGTGCCACAATCTGTTCGACGTACAACAATGTGTTGCACTACTTCAACAAGTCTGCGCGTGAGATATCCTGCATCTGATGTTCGTATAGCGGTATCCACAACCCCTTTACGGGCTCCATAGCAAGAAATAATATATTCTGTTAAAGAGAGTCCTTCGCGTAAATTGCTTTGAATGGGCAAATCAATCATTTGCCCTTGGGGATCCGACATTAATCCTCTCATACCTACTAATTGATGTACCTGAGATGCATTTCCTCTGGCTCCCGAAAAAGACATTATATGGACTGGATTAAAAGGATCGGTCATCCGAAAATTAGGATTCATTTCTTGTCGCAAATATTCACTTGTGGCATACCATATCTCGATCGATTGACGTAATTTTTCTACCGCGTGTACATTCCCAGAATGATGGTGTTTTTCCAAAATAAAACTTTGTTGTTCAGCGTCTTGAACTAGCCATCTTTTAGAAGGTATTGTTAAAAGATCATCAATTCCTAATGAAATGGATGCGGCGGTAGCTTGTCGGAAACCCAGAGTCTTTACTTGATCCAGGATATGTGATGTATATCCTATTCCATAGTGATCAATAAATCGACTAATAAGTCGTTTCATGGCAGTTCCGTCTATCACTTTATTGTGAAAGACCTGAGTGGGCCGTTCTGCCATCAGTACCTCCATATTGCGTTGTGCTGAGTAGAATTTGACAATGGGTTTGAGTCAGTGATTGGAAAACTTCCTTTTCTAGATCTTGATTCACGTAGAAATTCCGCAATTCTAGTCCTAGTTAACCCGGCGAGATTCGAATTCCCCCTGGCAGCATAGAATTACAACAGCCCTGCCAAAACCCCTGTATGGCTTCTTCTATTTCTCGATAAAGAGAAATATGACCAAGAGTGGTTCGAATATATATATAAAGAATTTCTTTTTTTATACTTCTTACTATTAGATAGTGTCCATAAATCTCATAATAGGTCCCCAAAGATTCATAGTGAATTTCGATAGGAACTTCTCTTGCAGCAATAACACGTTGATCTAGTCGCCATCGCAACCACAAAGGACTACCTAAATTGATTCGTTTTTGCCGATAAGCTCCAATTGCATCATAGGCATTACAAAAAAAGGGTTCTTTTTTTTTTGTATACTTATAGTTATTATCTTCATTTTGATAGTTTCTACTATTACATGGATTATACCTATTTACACAAATACCCCGACGATTTCCACTCGTTAAGACATAGAGTCCACTAAGCATATCTTGAGTTGGTGCAGAAATGGGATCTCCAATAGTTGGAGACAAAAGATTCATATGAGAAAACATAAGTAAACGTGCCTCTGCTTGAGCCTCTAAAGATAAAGGCACATGAACAGCCATTTGATCCCCGTCAAAGTCCGCATTGAAGCCCTTACAAACTAATGGATGTAAACAAATAGCACGCCCTTCCACTAAAATGGGGAGGAATGCCTGTATGCCTAATCTATGCAGAGTAGGCGCTCTATTCAGTAATACAGGATGGTCATCCAGAATTTCCTGAAGTATTTCCCATACAATAGGTTTTTTTTTCCGAATTTGACTCTTAGCAACTCCTATGTTCGAAGCAAGATGTTTTCTAATTAGGTCACGAATTACAAATGCCTGGAAAAGTTCTATTGCAATTTCGCGAGGTAATCCACATCGATGTAATGAAAGTGAAGGGCCTACGACAATCACTGACCGCCCTGAATAATCGACCCGTTTACCAAGCAGAGTCTCGCGAACTCTTCCTTCTTTGCCTTCAATTACATCTGAAAGCGACTTGTAAATTCTATTATGATCATCCCTCATTGGCTGTCCGCAGATTCCATTATCAAGAAGTGCATCCACGGCTTCTTGTAGCAATTTTTCCTGAGATATTATTAATTCTTCTGGCGTAGCTATACTTGTTGTTAATAGATCTGTAAGAGTATTATTCCGATAGATAATTCTTCTATAGATTTCATTAATATCCGAGGTCACTAGTTTATCCTCATCTATATGATAGATTGGTCTCAACTCAGGAGGAAGAACTGGTAATAGACACAAAACCATCCATTTTGGTTCTATATTTGTTCGAATAAAATGCTTAGCCAATTCCATGCGTCTAAGCAAAAAATCTTTTCTTCTTCCAACTTTTCTATCTTCCCATTCATTCCCTGTGGGTTCCTCTTCCTCCAATTCTTTCCATTCTACCAATGAATAATCTATAATCATTCGTAAATCTAGATTTGCTAATTGTTGTCTGATAGAACCCCCCCCGGTAGACATCTCTCGATTTCGAAATGTATCGAAGCTACGGGTAGTAAAAAAAA